CTGTTCAATGGCCCCTCCCCGCAGTTCTTCTGAATTTCGAATAGTATTCAAGATCTTCTGCTTTCGATTGTCTAATAAATCACTTAATGAAAGTAGATTATCTTTCCATTCATTCATTTTAAAGCTTCCATAATCCCTTCCCGAACCAAACACGAATCTTTCGATTCATTTGGCTCTCAAGCCCAATAAATTCTCATACCTTTTTATAAATGTAATGATAAGCCTATCCTCTCTTCTTTGTTCAGATTCAAAACAAAAAAATATCTAAACTACAAAATATTCAGAGGACTCTTTTGACAAAAATATGTAATTGTCAGCAAAGTCGTTTCTTTTTTTTTTTTTTCGTTTCTTCAAATCCAAAAAATTCTTCTTATTTATACAGAACACATAGGTCGCCGATTCAGCATTGGATAAAATGGGTAAAATGCCCAGTTTTACAATTACAATAAGTGCTCTTCAAATCCTTTTATCGTTAGGAGTGTTCTCTAGCGATAAAATGATTCATTTTGAATCATCTCTATATTATCATAGTGGTAGAAAGAGTACCGTGCTGTATCGAGACTTCAAACAACTTGCTTTAACCATGTTAATGTTCCTACATTATTGGTTGATAGAGAATCAAAGAGTATTTTACCAATAAATCACGAAATGCTATAGTTCTTACATCGAATTGTTAAATTTCTTTCGAAGTAATTCGCGAGATCATGCACCCTTCTTTGCTAGTTATAACGAAAAAAGGCGCAGCTGGTTGGATCCAGCCTATTCTTGAAATAAACAACTCGCACACACTCCCTTTCCAAAAAAGATCAATACACCAAGCACTACACTTAGATTTAGTAGATTTGTTGATAAAATATCGATATTAAACCCGAAACTCCCGGCGGAAGGCCAGCGGCTCAAAGAAACGAAAGAATCGGTTACATTTTTCATAGGATCTCCTTTTATAGATAATAGATAGACTCAAAAATGGAATAGCCTTCTTTTTGGATCACTTCATCCTTCTTTTTTATTTATTCCTTTATTTTGATTTTGAAAAGTATTGGAGTTATGTAAACTAACCGCATTCTTGCAATACTTAACCTCCCCTGGACTCCAAATGGGAAGGATGAAAGCGAGTCGGGTCGGTACACCAATTCCTCATCCGCAAATCAGCCCTTCCCGTAGGTTATTTTGTCAACGAATAAATAATTAGAGGAGTAAAATCTTGCTATAATTCGAAAAAGCAAATGACAAGTCGAAGGCACTACACTATGTATTTTTCATATTTCTAAGATTAAACAAAGGGATTCGCAAACAAAAGTGCTAATGCTACAACCAGTCCATAAATTGTTAAAGCTTCCATAAAAGCTAGACTAAGCAATAGAGTCCCTCGTATTTTTCCCTCTGCCTCAGGCTGTCTCGCAATACCCTCTACAGCTTGACCCGCAGCAGTTCCTTGACCAACCCCGGGTCCAATAGAAGCAAGCCCTACGGCCAAACCAGCAGCAATAACGGAAGCGGCAGAAATCAGTGGATTCATGATAAGTCCCCTCGTACCAAAAAAAAATGGTTAATGATACAATCAACCAACGAATTATAACTTTCTTATTCCATTGCTAGGATTCATCCAGTCGAAGTAATTAATAACTTCGGGTTGAAGTAATAGTATTATTGAATCGTTCGAACTCCTTCAATATCTATTTTTCGTTTCTATCCACAAACTCATCCATTTCTTGGTTCCGAACTATGAATTAAATGAGTAAACCGATGAAATTAAGAAAAACATACAAACATATAAACAGTCAAAGTCCCAAAGAGGTGGAGGGGGACGGACTTCCCTTGGAATAACCATCTAAATTCATAGAAGTAGGGCATAAATGAAATATATCTTTAGTTCATATATAATCAGGCAATATTGACTATTACATATAAATGTCTTTCTTCCATAACGAAAACTAACCACTCATCTTACATTCAATAGGATTTGAGAATCAATTACTAAAACATATGCGGGAGTTGACTTTTTTATAGCCATTCAATTGCATATACCTACCCTTTTTTAATTAACCTATTTGTTCTGAATTCCGCTTTTTGTAAATTATTTTCCCCTTCCTTTTTTTATCATTCTTACACTGTATCAAATCTAAATGGCCAAATTAGTTAGTCCAAATCATTGGATAGAAATAACATTATTTGATTGATCTAAGTTCATGCAATTTGTTATTTATTATATTACTATTTTCGTTTGGTCAATCGTTGACCAAAATCAACCGAAATGGAGAATCTTTTCTTTCCTTTCACCCTTTTTATTTTATTCTATTATTTTCATATTGATATATTGGATAATGAGATAGAAATTGAATGTTGATTGCGGGGGTATGGTATTAAATTAAGTGGGCGCGGAGGAATTTTAGGAAAAAGATCTTTTTGTTGATCTCTTTCCTTTTTTTAGACAACCCTATAATAGACTCATTAATAATAGACTCATTAATATACTCATTTTTCCATTACTATATATCGTATATGGCGTAGTTGTATATTCCCTAAGTAAATTAGCTTGAGACGTACGTTAAAATTTGAAAAAAAAAAAGATTATTTCAATGATGGCCCTCCATGGATTCGCCTATATAAGCCGCGGCTAAAGTTGCAAAAATAAGAGCTTGAATACCACTTGTAAATAATCCAAGGAACATAACAGGTATAGGAATCACTAAAGGTACTAAAGAAACAAGAACAACAACAACTAATTCATCAGCTAAGATATTCCCGAAAAGTCGAAAACTAAGTGATAAGGGTTTTGTGAAATCTTCTAAAATGTTAATGGGTAAAAGAATTGGAGTTGGTTGAATATATTTCCCGAAATAACTTAATCCCCTTTTGGTAAGACCCGCATAGAAATAGGCCGTTGACGTGAGTAAAGCCAAAGCAACTGTAGTATTTATATCATTCGTGGGTGCAGCTAACTCCCCGTGAGGTAGTTGTATGATTTTCCAAGGTAAAAGCGCTCCTGACCAATTAGAAACAAAAATAAATAGAAACATAGTTCCAATAAAAGGAACCCAAGGGCCATATTCTTCTCCAATTTGAGTTTTACTGATATCGCGAATAAATTCAAGAACATATTCGAAGAAATTCTGACCCCCAGTCGGAATGGTTTGTGGATTCCGAACAGCTAGAGCAGCCGAACCTAATAAGATAGCAATTACAACCCAAGAAGTAATAAGGACTTGGCCGTGGACTTGGAACCCCCCTATTTTCCAATAGAAATGTTGGCCTACTTCCACACCAGATACATCGTATAACCCTTTTAGTGTGTTTGTTAGAACATTCATATTGACCTCGGAAAAAATCAAACTTTAAACAAAATTATTTTGATTCAACATTCAACCATCTCTTTGCCTACTTGAATCGGATATTTTTTGAATACCAACTAATATTTTGAATACTAACTAATTACAAAATATCCCCAGTTATTTTTATCTCTTTTTTGAAATTCAGAAATAGTAACCGATTATATAAATATCATAAATCTATGTGGTTTAAGTTATTTATCTTATTATTAATCAAGAGTTTCTTATATAGCTAGAACGGCCCTCACAAATCGCGAACACGAATTTGTTAAGAATTAATCGGATTGAAGCTATAGCGTCATCATTCGAGGGAATCGAAATATCTGCTAAATTGGGGTCACAATTTGTATCGATTAAACAAATTGTTGGAATTCCTAAAGTAATACACTCCCGTAGGGTCGTATATTCTTCGTGCTGATCAACGATGATTACAATATCGGGTAACCGTGTCATATATTTAATCCCGCCCAGATATCTTTGCAAATGAGATAATTGTCTTTTTAACATAGCTGCATCTCTTTTTGGAAGACGATTAAGTATCCCTGTTTTTTGTTCCATTCTCAAGTCCCTAAACTTCTGAAGTCTCGTTTCTGTAGTGGACCAATTCGTTAACATACCGCCGAGCCATTTTGTATTAACATAATGACATCGGGACCTTATTGCAGCCCATGCTACTGAATCGGCGGCTTTTTTTTTGGTACCAACAATTAAGAATTGTTTTCTTCGGCTTGCTGCCTCAAAAACCAAATCACAAGCTTCTGATAAAAAACGAGCAGTTCTAGTCAGATTTGTAATATGAATACCCTTACGCTTTGCAGAGATATAGGGTGCCATTTTAGGATTCCATTTCCTAATACCATGGCCAAAATGAACCCCTGCCTCCATCATCTCTTCCAAATGGATGCTCCAATATCGTCTTGTCATTTTTCTCCTCCCCCCCCCCCCTTTTTTTTTTTCAAAAAAAAAAGAGACGAGGAACCCTGAACTGAAATACAAAATTGTTCCGATGGAACCTTCGGCCCTAACGTAGATTGTCTGTAGATACACGACCCAAGCCATTATTCTTTTCTATTCATTATTCTTTTTAATATTTATTAAATCGAATGACCACACTCAATCAAATAAAATAAGGTAATGAAAGGAAGGAATCCTTTCTTAGGACTTACTAAATCCTATAAAAGACTGTTCTGATGTATTATGGAAACTCTTTGAAAGGAAAGAATCAAATAATTTTCTTTGGTGAAATAAAAGATCTCTCATCTCCCTCTCGAATAGATTCTTTTTTTTGGTTTCCAAGGGAATCTTATTATGTTGTTTTGAAGGATGCACTAATCCTTTGACTCCAGTCCCAACGGGTATCATTCCTCCCAAAACAACGTTCTCTTTCAGACCTTTCAACCAATCGATACGCCCCCGAAGAGCCGCTTTTGCTAAAACTCGAGAAGTTTCTTGAAAACTCGCTTCAGATATGAAACTTTGAGTATTGAGAGATGCTCTTGTTATTCCCAGTAAGACGGCTCGGTAACAGATCACTTCTTCGAAAGCGCGCCCCATTCGTTCTGCTCGCAACAATCCAATTAGTTCTCCGGGCGAAAAAACGTTAGACATTCCGTCTTCCGAAATCAACACCTTTGATGTTATTTGACGTACAATAATTTCGATATGTTTATTATGAATCTGCACCCCCTGGGATCGATAAACCTTTTGGATCTTATTAACCAAAGAGATACGACTTTGAACTATAGTTAGCTTAGCACCAATCAAGAATCCCCAAGGAATTCCAAGAATTTTTGTTATACATTTGTTCCAACCCTCAATCCTCTTTTCTAGATTCATCGATATTGAATCAATCGAACGAACTTCTAATACCTGTTCCACCTTTGGAAGACCCTGCGTTATATCACCAGATCTTGATTTTTCATATATAAATGTAACTAATATATCTCCTTCGTAACGGATTTCCCCATAATGGCCATGAACAGTTGCTCCTGGGGTGGCCAAATAAGGCTTAGCTGATCGTATTACTACGGAGTCGACTTGAACAAATATAACTTGACCCGACTTTAGGTGGGGTTTATTTTTGGCTATACACACATTTGCACAAATAAACTGTCCAAGACTTATTATTGTAGATGTCTCTTCAAAATAACAATAATTGTGACAGAAAAAATACCAATTCAAATTGAATGGATTCAAAATAATGTTATTGCATGTACATGGGTCGGGATTATAAATTTTCCCATTTTCATCCATTGAATAATATTTAATTACTTGAAAAGTCTGTTTTAAATTGTCAAGTTGCAAATAGTTAGTTACCAAAATATGATTATGAGTTTTTAAATGGGAAAACGAATAACAATTTGCAATTGGATAGACTGATCCTAAAGGGCCCAGCGAATTCCTAATTGTAATTCGGGGATTTTTTTTAATTGATTCTTTTATTCTATTGTGATATTTTACACCGGTGAATGGATCCATTCGAGAACAATTGGATGATAACAAAATTATCAATGATTGGAATTCCTTATTTCTATTCAACAACGTATGAATAGTTCCGTGACTTGGGTTAAGGAATTGTTGAATTCTTACCTTAGAATAGGAAAAAATGGAAGAAAACGGATTGATATTGGTGCAATCTGATCCATTATCAGAGAGCAATTCCGAACCTAGGGGATCATTCCTTTTTCCGATATCCGAAATAGGGGATTTCATCAAGTCGATTCTTAGGAAATGTCGAATCAAACCATTTGTCCTTATTTCAATAAAAGACGCACGGACTTCTTTGCTCGAAGAACTTTTTTTTTTTTTTTCTTTATCCCAATTCAATACTAAACAAGTACGGATTAATTGAATACTTGTATCAAAAATTCCTCGAATTGGTTTGCCATTTCCATAAAGGATATAATTTACAACTCGAAGTCGTACATTGTCCCTTTCCTGCAACAGATCGGGGGAGAAAAGTGTTGCTACATTTAGACCGTCCATTAGTTCATATATGACGACAGGTCGAACCAAAACAAAATACCCCTTTTTGCTAGGTGTAATCCGTTGGACATAGATCCAATTTTTCAATTTTTTTAATCCCTTGGGATTTCTTTTTCCTGTTCCTGGTGGTATCGGTATCAAAATGCCGCTATGTCGGGATATCTTATCTGTCTCTCCAGGAAAATGGATATCTCCAGAAAAGATTTTCAGTTCAATTCTTTTTTTTTTCCTATCTACCCGAACCAACCCCCCCCCCCGGCTTCTTATATTTAAAGTGATTTGTGTATCTACCCCAATGATACTATTGTTCCGTACCATTATGGAAGAAGATCCGGGTAAGATATGCACTTCCTCGGGAATGAAAAAAAATCGATCTACTTTCATTTGGGATTTTGACTTAAATTCTTTAACTCCTCGATACTCAATCAAATCTTCCTTTTTGACGATTGACTGCATTTCGATAGTCCCATATTTAGTAATTCCCGAGCTCTTTCTTCGATATCGAGGATCGTCAAAATAAGAAAGAATACTATTTCTACGAAAAATACCATTTAAGGGAATTTCAATCGAGATACCGAAAGTGGATATTAATTCGTTTTCGCGTTCATGAATCGGTTGAAGTGGCATAAGAAATCTATTTCTTCGCCTCTTTGACAATAAATCAGAATTCTCCCGGAGAATGGCCGGATATAGGAAATTACAATGACCAGTACATATGATTCGATTAAAGTCTAAATAATTCCGAATCCTCTCTTTTTTTTTACCATAAAAATCCGAACTAAAGAATTTGTACCTCATAGGGGCGTTAGTTACTGAGAGGTTGGAAGAAATATCTCTTCGCTTGACAGAAAGAGAATGCGCGTTCAGTTGATCTTGATCCTTGTGAAGCGAAAGGGAGACTAGACTCGATCTGCACGGACCTCCTAATAATATCCATAAATGACTTGTTTTTGGTAATAGATGGACATTACCATATGTAAATTCAGGTGCATGATACACATCGGTACTCCAGTGCATTTCGCCGTCTGAGTCAGAATAAATATGTTTTCGAACTTTCTCTTTAAAATTCAAAGTAGATGTTCCCGCCCGAATCTCAGCAATCACTTGTTCTGATTCTACATATTGATCGTTTTGAATTAAAAGAAAACTCTTTGATGGAATATTCACATTCTGTATAATATTTTCACTCTCAATAGTTACATACAAGTCCATAGAGCATAGAAAAGCAGGATGTCCGTGACGTGTACGTGTCGGGTGAACTAAATCCTTATTGAATTTTATTTTTCCATTATAAGGAGTTCTCACATGTTCCGCAGTACCTCCTGTGAATACTCCGCCAGTATGAAACGTTCTTAATGTTAATTGAGTACCCGGTTCTCCAATCGATTGACCGGCAATAATACCTATAGCTTCTCCCAATTCAACCAGGTCGCCATGAGTAGGACTCTGGCCATAACAAAATCGGCAGATCCAAGATGTACTCCTACAGGTAAAGGGGGTTCGAATAGGTATTGTTTCGGCGTGAAAAGTTATGAATCGATTGACAAGCCCAATCCCAATGTCTTGATTTCTAGTGGCAATACATCGCTGACCCATATATATATCATCTGCTAATACACGACCAATTAATGTTTGAATAAAAAACCGTTCGGGCATCATCCCATTCCGAGGACTCAGAGAAATACCCCGGGCGGTGCCACAATCTGTTCGGCGTACAACAATGTGTTGAACTACTTCAACAAGTCTGCGTGTGAGATATCCGGCATCTGATGTTCGTACAGCAGTATCCACAACCCCCTTACGGGCTCCGTAGCAAGAGATTATATATTCTGTTAAAGAGAGTCCTTCCCGTAAATTGCTTTGAATAGGTAAATCAATCATTTGTCCTTGAGGATCCGACATTAATCCTCTCATACCTACTAATTGATGTACCTGAGATACATTTCCTCTAGCGCCTGAAAAAGACATTATATGAACGGGATTAAAGGGGTCAGTCATCCTAAAATTTGGATTCATCTCCTGTCGCAAATATTCACTTGTAGCATACCAGATTTCAATGGATTGACGTAGTTTTTCTACTGCGTGTACATTCCCAGAATGGTGGTGTTTTTCAAAAATCAAACTTTGTTGTTCAGCATCTTGAACTAGGCATCCCTTTGAAGGTATTGTTAAAAGATCATCAATTCCTAATGAAATAGATGTAGCAGTAGCTTGTTGAAAACCCAGGGTTTTTACTTGATCCAGGATGTGTGATGTATATGCCATTCCAAAGTGATCTATTAATCGACTAATAAGTCGTTTCATGGCAGTTCCATCGATCGCTTTATTGTGAAAGACCAGATTGGCCCGTTCTGCCATAAAGTACCTCCATATTCGGCTGAGTAGGATTCGACAATGGGTTAGGGTCAGTGATTGAAAAACTTCCTTTTTTTCGATCTTGATTCGCATATAAATTCCGGAACTCTAATCCCAGCTGAACCGCGGATACCTCAATTTCCGCGGTATCATAGAATTCCTAAGTACCATATGAACAGGCACGAGAAAACCCCTGTATTGCTTCTTCAATTTTTCGATAAAGAAAAATCTGACCAACAGTGGTTCGAATGTATAGAAAAAGAATTTCTTTTTTTATTATACTTCGTACTATTAGATAGTGTCCATAAATCTCATAATAAGTCCCCAAACATTCATAGTGAATTTCGACGGGAATTTCTCTTGAAGCAATAACGCGTCGGTCCAGCCGCCACCGGAGCCACAAAGGACTATCTAAATGGATTCGTTTCCGACGATAAGCCTCAATTGCATCATAAGAATTACAAAAAAAAGGTTCTTTCGTATACTCATAATTATTATTGGCACTTCTTTTATTTTCATCCTTGCTGCGATTACGTGGATTATATTTAATTACACAAATACCTCGACGATTCCCGCTCGTTAATACATAGAGCCCCATAAGCATATCTTGGGTTGGTACGGAAATGGGATCCCCAATAGCTGGAGACAAAAGATTCTGATGAGAAAACATAAGTAAACGCGCCTCCGCTTGGGCTTCCAACGATAAAGGTACATGAACAGCCATTTGATCCCCATCAAAATCTGCATTGAATCCCTTACAAACTAATGGATGTAAACAAATAGCACGCCCTTCCACTAAAATGGGCTGGAATGCCTGTATGCCTAATCTATGCAAAGTGGGTGCTCTATTCAGCAATACAGGATGTCCCTGCATAACTTCCTGAAGTATTTCCCATACAATGGTTTCTTTTTCCCGAATTTTATTCTTAGCAACTCCTATGTTCGAAGCAAGATGTTGTCCAATTAGACCGCGAATTACAAATGTCTGGAAAAGTTCTATTGCTATTTCTCGAGGCAATCCACATCGATGTAATGAAAGCGAAGGCCCCACAACAATAACGGAACGTCCTGAATAATCGACTCGTTTGCCAAGCAGAGTCTCTCGAAATCTTCCTTCTTTACCTTCAATTACATCGGAAAATGACTTGTAAACTTTATTATGACCGTCCTTCGTTGGTTGACCGCGTCGAATTCCATTATCAAGAAGTGTATCGACGGCTTCTTGTACTAATTTCTCCTGGCACATTACCAATTCTCCTGGCGTAGATCTATTTGTTGTTAATAGATCGGTAAGAGTGTTGTTCCGATAGATAACTCTTCTATAGAGTTCA